ATATATGTATACGTAATAAATATAAAGTAGGGATTCTGATAAACCTGGAAAAAATAGAAACTAAAGATAGTAATCTTTTACTAACGGGATCAAAAACCGGTTTTCTTTGACACAAGAAAGGAATTTTCTTGTGTCAAAGAAAAGACTAAGAAGAAGAAGGCGAATAATCCTTTGTTTTCTATTCTCCACTTACTTATTTTATGTTTAGTATCCAGTGAAATTTTCGATTTGATTTATTCTATTAGAATAGAAAACGATTGATCCATTCTATGACATTTCAATCTCACAAGAGTGACCTAGTGACACCGCTCGAATTTGGCTTAAAAAAAAGAAGGGATAAAGTAAAATAATCTTTTTCACAATATACATACTATGACTAGTAATGCGGTACAAATAATTCCAGATATCGACATCTGGAATAGAAACAAGCAAAAAGCTTTTCATAATTTTTAATCATACATAATATAATTGAATTGTCAAAACAAAAATTTGATTCTTTTTACGAATTTGATATTGGAAATCCGCGAATCTAGAAATTCATTTCGGACAATTGAACCTTCTCAAACTGTTTCTTCTTAAGAACCAAAAATATTTGTGCCAAAATAACAGATGCCAAGAAGAACAAAAGGCCTTGGACACGGAATGGATCTTGAAGTACTATTTCCGCATCTCCTTGACCAAATCCACCCACATTAGGATTACTCGTTAATGGCTGATCAAGTTTGATAGATTCGCCTTCGGAAACAAGAAGTTCTGGCCCTGGTGGAATAATATCAACCACTTGACGTTCATCTGACGCATCCGATATGGTTATTTCGTAACCCCCTTTTTCTTTTCGTATGATTTTACTTACTACACCAGCCGCTGTAGCATTATAAACTGTATTGTTACTCTTGCTCCCATCGGGATAAATCTGACCCCTTCCTCTGTTCCCGCCTACATATATGGGATATTTTAAGAAGTGAACATCTTTATTAGTAGCGGGGTCCGGGGAAAGAATAGGAAAGGTGACTTCACTATATTTCTGACCAGAAACAGGACCTATCACAAGAATATTTTTTTTATTGGGGCGATAGCTCTGAAAAGACAGATTGCCTATCTTTTCTTTCATCTCGGGCGAAATACGATCGGGAGGCGCTAATTCAAATCCCTCAGGTAAAATAAGAACAGCCCCCACATTCAAACCTCCCCTTTTACCATTAGCAAGAACTTGTTTAACTTGCATATCATAAGGAATTCGAACAACTGCTTCAAATACAGTATCAGGAAGTACCGCTTGCGGAACCTCAATATCCACGGGCTTATTAGCTAAATGGCAATTGGCACATACAATACGTCCGGTCGCTTCTCGTGGATTTTCATAACCCTGCTGTGCAAAAATGGGATATGCATTTGAAATGGATGTCCGAGCTATGATATATATCATCAGCGATACGGAAATAGATCGAATAATCTCTTTCTTTATCCAAGAAAAGGTGTTTTTAGTTTGCATGGTCCAATCATTGATCCCGAAAATTTCTACAATAAAATTAGGTAGGTCGCTTGTAGAGTTCCCTATCCACAATTCTGCTATTTACTTTATTGAAATCATTTTACTGGAATATAAGGAGTAGGAGAAATCCCTGTAGGGTAGAAAGAGTAAGTACGTCTTAAAATGGAAATGCTTTGCTTATGTACCTTATGTTACAAAGTAACAAATATTCTAGTTAGATCAGTCATTCATTGAATGATAAATCACTACAAGTGATGGAGATATACGATTTAAATAACGGAAGATCCAATATTTAAAAATTGTATCCAGAATGACTGGAAAAGTAGAAACAAGACCCGATATAATTTGATCGTTGTGAGCAAATCCAAAATCTTTGTAGACATAGCCAATCATTAGTTCCCAACCATGGGGCGAATGGAATCCGATACATAAATCAGTTAATAAAAGAATAGAAAAAGCTTTTATTGTGTCACTTAAGTTATATAGGAATTCTTGAACCCAAGAGTTAAGAATAGCAAGTTCTTCATTACCCAGAATAGAATAACCACTTAAAATAACGAAAGAGGTTATATTTGTCGATAAGTGCAAAATCATATGGATATGATCCTCATTGTGCATCTTGATCAATTGGATCGTTTCTTTGTGGATTCCTATACGAAGTGTTTGTAGATGTGTTTCCGGGTATTCTTTTATCATTTCGTCCAAGAGTAAGAGTTCTTCCAATTCTATGAATTTTTCTAGAATACTCTTTTCTTGAATATCAGTCAAAAAAGTTTCGGATTGCCTAGTATTCCACCAATTAGTAATCCAAAATTCAAGACTTTTATTAAATGAGAGAGAGATCCACCAGGGCAAAAATACTATAGATGTAAGATATAGAAGAGGAAGAAATGCTTTCTTTTTTACCATTTTTTCATCTTTGAATTGTTAATGAACCCACCTCATTTGTTGAATCTATGTGATCTACTATTTCTATTAACCCTAAGTTCTATTACAGGGCATCGGACCTATTAATCTATTCCCTGTTTTTTTATTTGTGATTCAGTAGTTAGTCCTTGAATTTCGAAAGAATACAGAAATAGAATAAGAGCCCGTTTCAAATGAAGAAATAAGAAAAAATCTTGTTTCCAGATACCTCAATTGAATTGATCAAATTCGAAGCCCTTTTCGATAAATGCTTGAAAGAACCAATTCAAGCAAGTAATGAATATTATTTCAAGCAAGTAATGAATATTATTTCAAGCAAGTAATGAATATTATTCGGATTTTAAGCCAAAAGAACTCCCTTTGTCTTTTCTATCAAAAAAGAAAATCTTTCGAAAAAAAAAAATGGCCAGCTACCCCACAGTTCTAGTCCAGGAAAAATGGAGAGAGATTTATTAAGAATATTGTGATCTACCGATCATAAATTCAAAACCTAATGTATTCAAAACCTAATGTAATGATCAAAAATGAGTGGCAAAACAAGACAGAAAAGTTATCCTTATAAGAGATCCAAGCAATCTTTTGCCTTTGATCATTAAGAAAAACAAAAGAAAAGATAAAAAAAAAAGAAAAGTCGATTGACAAAAGAAAGGAGAGAGAATTTCCAAGATATGATCTATTTGTATCTAACCTATCAATTCATATTGAAAATAAAAAGAGAAATCCTTTATTCCGAAATGTTTTGATATACGAGATGAATCTATTATTTTATTTCGATTTGTTACTTTTACTTGTTTTTTACTAAATTGAGTTGAGTGGATTTCCATACGCATAAATTCTTTTTTATGCATACAAAAAAAATTTCGTTTTATGGATGTTCCATATACGCATACTTTGGCTCGAATGAACGTTCTGAAAAAATTTTATTAAGCTATGCTATGCTGAAGAAAGAACAGAGAATTCTTGAATTTTTTCCCTGCCGCTGGGAAAGAATTTATTCTTCAGTTCAAGTTCATTTCAAAATACTTCAATCGGTACGCGCAAGAAATAGGCCAATTCGGCGGCTTTTTGCTCAATTTCACGCGGAGTCAAATTCTCATCAGTACGCGTCAAGGGAACGGCCCCCTGTCCTTTGATTTCCATATAAAGGACACGACGAGCATAAATACCCTCTTTAACTTCGATTCGGATGGACTGAATATCTTTCATACGAAATCGTAGAAAGATGCGACGATTTTTTCCAGGAAATCCCCAACGAAAAATACACACTATTCCTTCTTTTCTATCGAATCGATCATAGCCACTACCTACATTCCACGAGATTGTGCACCACAAATAGGAACTAATAAAGAGACCTGCGATACCGTAGAAAGACATCACGATCCCTTGTGGAAAAAAAAGAATTTGTTGAGACGGAACTAAAGATATCAAATTCTTACCGAGATAACTGGAAGATCCAACTAATACGAATCCTAGTGAACCTAAAAAAAGGATAAAGGCCCAGCAGAAATTACTTATTTTTCGAGACCCCACTATAAGTTCTATCCATATATGTTCTGATCGACAACTCATACTAGATCCAGTTGCATTTTATTGGAATTGAGAAAATAGTCCAAATGAATTTGACTTTCGTTTTTTTTGTTTCCGAAGTAACTCTCATCAACTAGTGTCATTCGAATGTAAGCCTTTAGGAGTAATTCATCTAATTGGTTAGATCCAATTGGTTAGATCAAATTGGTTAGGTCTAAAATAAGAATATCCCTTTTATATGATCTCCTATAGATATCCACATATAGATACATTGACTTTCCATTTCCTACATCCACCTCGATTCCGATCTATTTGAAAATTGCTATAATTTATTTACCCATATATTTACGCATACATAAAAGCTATGTTCGGAGGAAACTGCCATATTCTACTAAATAGATATCTGTGTTATCTATATCTAAGTCTTGAAAAAAAAATAGATAAGATTTGCACCTATCGAATCTAAAAAATCTTGTTTTTTTGAACATGAAGAGATAAAGAAGCCATTGCAATTGCCGGAAATACTAGGCCCACTAAAGGCACAAAGAAAGAGGGTAAGTTGTTAAAAATTATCATAGAATGGGTACCTCGATTTAATATTTGTACCTGTTATTGTTAGAAAGATATCTTAGAATAATTATAATTCGTATATAATTATATTGAGTATATCGAAGTGACTATATATATTAAATAATAAGTGTAAGGAATGGATAATTAAATAAATGAGACTTATTCTTCTTTATCTTTCTACATGAAATATAGAAATATACGTATGATAATCTATTCTATTCTTGTCTTCAAATTCGAATTCAATTCGAATTTTTATTTTATTTAATAAATAAAAAAGAAAGAGTTTCTTACAAATTCACGAAGGATTCGTTAGAATTCAATCCAACAACAGGATTCTTAGTAAAAATAGAGATTCTCGGAAGATATAGTAGAAAGAAAAGATACTCTATATCTATCTTTTCTATATTTGAATTATATATACTATACATACAAAGCAAGAAGGAAAGATGACCTTCGGTTTCTTTTATTTGCCTTGCCCAATTTGAATTTTGAAGAAGGAACCTTTTTTTTTATCTTGTTGCTAGAGGTTTCCTAATTAATAATCAGGAATATCGGTAGAAAAAAAAAGAATTATCCGCACGATTCTTTCTACAATTTACAATTAAATATTATGATTATGTCACCAAAGAAAAAAGAAAGTCTTCTTTAGAATTTTTACTTTGATTCCGATAAACTACCTAATTGTTCGCTACAAATACAAAAATGTAACTAAATAAAATAAAAATAATTTGACTTAAGGCTCCACTTAACTTAATAAGTGAATTTTAATTCAAAGGAAAAAAAGCGTGAAGCTTAAATAACTCACTCAGAACACCCTTTAAAGGATTACGTGGTACGATTGGATCGAATAAGCCCTTATGGAATAAATATTCAGCCGCTTGTGAACCTTCAGGTACTATCTTATTCAATGTTTGTTCAATTACTCTTTTACCTGCGAATGCAATGTAAGCATTAGGTTCGGCAATAATAATATCCCCCAACATCCCAAAACTAGCCGTTACCCCACCAGTAGTAGGAGATGTAAGGATTGATACATAGAATAACTTTTTATAGGATTGATAATCATATAAAGCAGCAGATATTTTAGCCATTTGCATCAAGCTCAAGCTTCCTTCTTGCATACGTGCTCCTCCGGAAGCACACACTAGAATCAGAGGTAAAAATTTATTGGTAGCATACTCGATCAAACGGGTGATTTTCTCGCCTACTACGGATCCCATACTACCCCCCATAAACTGAAAATCCATAACTCCAATTGCTATGGGAATACCGTTTAGTCGACCTGTGCCTGTTTGAACAGCATCGGTTAATCCTGTCTTTCTTTGATAAGAATCAATACGATCTTTATAAGGTTCCTCCTCCGAATGAAATTCAATAGGATCCAGAGAAACCATGTCTTCATCCATAGGATCCCAAGTACCTGGATCAATCGAAAGTTCGATTCGATCTGAACTACTCATTTTCAAATGATATCCGCATTGGTCACAAATATTCATTTTGGACTTCAAAAGTTTCTTATAATTTAATCCATAACAATTTTCGCATTGAACCCACAAATGACTATATTTTTGAGTCAAATCGAAATCAGTAGAATTTTCTCTTCGAGTGAAATCAATACCATTCCTGCTAGTTCTTATACTGGAGCTCCCCCTTTCATTACTATTTCTACTTTCACCATAAATGTAACTAGAAATGTAACTGTCACTGGAATTGTCACTACTACTTAAAATGGAACTCTCAATACAGATTTGAGAACCAAGATAAGAGTTAATGCAACTAGTAATGTGATTATTCCAACTGTATTTAGTATCATACATGGAACGATCACAGGGCGGATCATCATTCTTAGATCCATTCTTCAGATAAGCATAAGTCCGATAACTAAAAAAAGAACTTTCTCGTTCACTCAGTAAAGAAGGATCATTGTCAATCTCAAAAATTTGATTAGTAATATCAAAATATATGGAATAAATATTCCTATTACTATCTCTAACTAAAAAGGTGTCATCAGAGATAAAATTACGAACGTCCCTGACGCCCACTAAATGAGTAGCATTACTGTAACTAGAACTTTCACTCCAACTATGAATCTTTTTATCCGTATCGTTTCTAACCGGATCTTCACTTACACTGGTTTTTTCAATAGGATTACCAAACCTATCAATTGATTTACTTAGCCCACACCTGTATTCTAATTTTCCTTTATACAACATCGAATTGAACCACCATTTTTCCATAGAACTTTCTTACCCCTATTTACGTGAAAATACAATAGATGAATAGTCATTCGATGAAAAATCATTTGAATATTTCATTTTCTATTGGAATAAGCATAGAGATCCAATCACTAGATCATTAACTTATAAAATAAGGAATGAGTATTGAAAAAAAGGATTTTCTTTTGTTTTGTGAGAACCCGGAGTATTACTTCACTATAACTATAGTTATATATGATGGAACTCTTTTTTATTATAGAATATTCTAAATTATTTTTTTTTATTTGAAATTGAAATAGCGATTTCCTTCCTTCATCTTGTGTCAAATTCGCCTCGAAAAAAAAGAAATATTTGTTCTCTTTTATCAATAACTTTTTTCGTAAAATCTCGTCTATTCCAACACGGAACGAAAAGGACAATATACAGGATGGGTAGAAGGGGTTGTGATACTTGACTCCATTCATGATCCGAAACTAAGGGATTTAAAGAATACACCAATCCTAAAGATCCATAAGATTAATTGTGGATCCAACACAACAAACAAGAGCAAACAATAGAAGCATTTGAATTGTTTATTTGGTTATGTTTTTTTTATCTTGTATATCTATATAAATATATCTAGATATGAGATAGATAGAATAAATAGAATCTTTGTATTCGGCTCAATCCTTTTAGTAAAAGATTGGGCCGAGTTTAGTTGCAATTCAATTAAGAGAACGAACGGTAATTATTGGATTACAAAGTATCCATTGCTTCGAATTCAAATTT